ATGAAAACCTGGATATTTTCAACTAACCACAAAGATATTGGATTTCTGTATTTTTTATTTGGTATTTGAAGGGGCTTAATGGGCGTTTCTCTTAGGCTTTTGATTCGATTAGAGTTGAGTAATGTGGGGCTTTACCTTAATGATGGTCAAGTTTATAATGTTCTGGTAACTTCTCATGCATTTATTATAATTTTTTTTATGACTATGCCTCTTGTTATTGGTGGGTTCGGGAACTGGCTGGTTCCTCTTATGGTTGGGGCTCCTGATATGGCGTTTCCTCGAATAAATAATCTTAGATTTTGGCTGTTGGTTCCTTCTTTGTTTTTTATGCTTGTTAGACTTTTGATTGATAGGGGAAGCGGCACGGGTTGAACTGTTTATCCCCCCCTATCTATAAGGCTGTCACATAGGGGGAATTCTGTCGATTTTTCTATTATTTCTTTGCACGTTGCTGGAATTTCTTCTATTTTGGGATCACTTAATTTTATCGTGACTATTGTAAACATGCGGGCGTTGGGCATAAAAATGGAGTTTTTATCTTTGTTTGTCTGATCTGTGTTTATTACTGTTTTCTTGCTTTTAATTTCTCTTCCTGTGTTGGCAGGGGCAATTACTATACTTTTACTGGATCGTAATTTTAATAGTTCATTTTATGACCCTAGTGGTGGGGGGGATCCAATTTTGTATCAACACTTATTTTGATTTTTTGGTCATCCTGAGGTGTATGTTCTTATTTTGCCTGGTTTTGGCATTATTTCTCATCTTATTAGTGCTGAGGCGGGGAAAATTGAAGTCTTTGGAAGCCTCGGTATAATTTACGCTATAGTAACTATCGGTGTGTTGGGGTTTATTGTTTGGGGACATCATATATTTACTGTAGGAATGGATGTGGACACTCGCGCTTACTTTACTTCTGCTACTATAATTATTGCTGTTCCTACTGGAATTAAAATTTTCAGTTGACTTGCGACCTTGGGGGGCGCGCGTCTGTCATTTAATCCCCTTACTTCTTGGTTTACTGGATTTTTATTTCTTTTTACTTTAGGGGGTCTCACAGGGGTGATTTTGGGTAATTCTTCTGTGGATGTTTGTCTTCATGATACTTACTTTGTTGTTGCTCATTTTCACTATGTTTTATCTATGGGGATTATTTTCGCTATTATAGGGGGTCTTGTGTTTTGATTTCCATTGGTAGTAGGAGTTAGTTTAAATTTTAACCTTCTTCTTTCCCAGTTTTGTTTAATGTTTTTAGGTGTTAATTTAACATTTTTTCCTCAGCACTTTTTGGGTTTAAGGGGGATGCCTCGGCGTTATGTTGATTATGCAGACTGTTACATTGTTTGAAACAAGGTTTCTTCTATTGGGAGACTTGTTAGTTTAGTTTCTATTTTAATATTTTTATATATTATTATGGAATCTTTCTTGGTTCTTCGTGTTTTAAGTTGTAAATTATTTATGGTGGGTTCACTAGAGTGGGTGCTAAATAAGCCATCTCTTAGTCACTCGTTTAAAGAGTTGTGTTTAATCAATTTTTAGCCTAACTTTTCTATTGTGGCAGAATATGCAGTAAATTTAAGATTTATATATAAAAGTTAGTCTTTTTTTTAGAAATTACAACTTGATTAAGTCTAAGATTTCAGGATGGCTCAAGTTATACAATAGAATATATAACGTTTTTCTTTGACTTTTCTTTTATAGTTATTCTTATAGTATTAGTTTTTGTTATTTATATACTAGTTTTTTTAACATTTGGTAGTTTAGTTAATCGGTTTTTATTAGATAATCAGTTCTTGGAATTTTTGTGAACAGTCTTTCCAGTTTTAATTATTTTTATGCTTGCCTTTCCTTCTATTCGTATTTTGTATTTAATGGATGAAATAAAAAATCCTACACTGACTTTTAAGGCTTTGGGGCACCAGTGGTTCTGAAGTTATGAATATAGGGACTTCAAGCTATTTGAGTTTGATTCTTATATGATTTTGGGTGGGATGGTACGTTTGCTGGAGGTGGATAACTCTCTTGTAATTCCTCTGGGGTTAAAAATTCGCCTATTGATTAGGTCTTTTGATGTTTTACATTCTTGGACAGTTCCTTCCTTGGGGGTCAAGGTTGATGCAGTTCCTGGTCGATTAAACCAGCTTAATTTTACTCTTAATCGTCTTGGTGTATTTTACGGGCAGTGTTCAGAAATCTGTGGGGTTAATCACAGGTTTATGCCTATTGCTGTTGAGGGTGTCTCAATGGGAGATTTTAAAATTTGATTATATAATTTTTCACTATAAAGCTTTAAGCAAGCGACGATCTCTTAAATCGTTTATATTGGCGTTGCGTTCATTCTTAGTGATAAGGGATTAGTTAAATAATAATATTAGTTTGTCAGATTAAAGTTGGGGCTTTCATTCCTTTTTGCCTCAAATAAGTTCTCTAGGTTGGAGTTTTTTGTACTTTATGTTTGTTATTTTTTACGTTGTTACTTGTGTGGACATGTATTTTGATTTCGGAGTTAAATTTTATAATTTAGGCCCCTTTTGGAGGGCCGGCACTAGTTTTTTTAATTTAAAGTTTTAATATTATACTGAGTCTCTTTGAAGTTTATGACCCTTATATTTATTTTTTTAACTTAAATTTAAACTGAATTGTTTTGGCCTTTTTGGTTTTATTATTAAGTTGTGAGTTTTGAGCTTGTGGGGGAACCGGCACGCGAGGTAAAATTCCTGTAGTTACGTTTATTTTAGGTGAGTTTTCTGTTTTTTTTAAGTATTCTTATGTTAAAAAGGGGAGCGTGCTGCTTCTTGTGAGGCTATTTTTTTTTATTTTACTGTGCAATTTTCTTGGTCTCATTCCCTACGTTTTTTCTAGCTCTTCTCACTTGGTTTATACAATAACTCTCAGTTTTCCGGCCTGGTTGGGGCTCATGCTCTTGGGGTGATGTCAATTCTCTAAAAGAATGTTTTCTCATTTAATTCCTTCTGGTACTCCTCTTCTTTTAATTCCGCTAATGGTTGGTGTTGAGAGTGTAAGAATACTTATTCGTCCAGTTTCTTTGGCGGTACGTTTAATGTCTAATATAATTTCAGGTCATCTTCTTATAAGGTTGTTGGGTAATTGTGGGATATCTTTTATTTTAATACAGTCTGGGTTTTTCTTGTTTGAGGTGTTTGTTTGCTTTATTCAGGCTTATGTGTTTTCAGGTTTAATTTCTCTTTATAGAGGAGAGGTGTAAGAGCTGTGGGTGGTGTGATGGGGGGGGGGCTTGGTGATAATGTTTAACAATCATTTTTTTCATTTAGTAAGTTCAAGGCCTTGGCCAATCGTGGTATCCTCGAATATCTTTAATGTTGGTGTGGGGCTAATCTGAATAATTGGTGGGGAGTTTTTTTTTTTTTTTTTTTTTACATTTCTTATGTTGATTATGAGTTTTCAATGATGACGAGACGTTGTTTATGAGGGGGTTTATGAGGGATCTCACACTTGCAGAATTACCGCTGGACTGGATATGGGGGTCGTGGGGTTTATTATTTCTGAAATTTGCTTCTTTTTTTCTTTTTTTTGAATATTCTTTTATTTTAGTTTGAGTCCTGATTTTATTTTAGGCTTTACTTGGCCTCCTCTCGGAGTGTTTTCTGTCAGATTTTTAGGTGTTCCCTTTTTGAACACCCTAATTTTACTCAGCTCTGGGTTTTTCATTACTTTATCTCATTTGAACTTAGTTTCTCGATTTTCTGCTAAGTTTTTCTATTCTTATTTTTTTGGTCTTGCTTTGGGGGGGTATTTTTTGTTGGTTCAGTTCTATGAGTATTACAATCTCAGTTATGACTTCAGGGATGGTAGATTTGGGTGTGCATTTTATATTTTAACTGGTTTTCACGGTTTTCATGTTCTCCTAGGGTTTGTTTTTCTTTTTATTAATTTTATTCGATTTTACATTGGCCATCTCAGTACGTTTTTTGTAAGGGGGTTTGATTATTCAGTTTGGTATTGACATTTTGTTGACGTTGTTTGGCTGTTTCTTTATCTTTTTGTGTATTGATGGGGCGGGTGTAGTTAATTTATGTTTTGTTTTTTGCACTATTAATTTTTTAGCTAATAATATTTTTATGAAAATGTGATTATTTTTCTTTATTTGTATGTTGGGTGTTTTGTTATTGCTATTGCTTCTTGTTTTTTTCTTAATCGTGAAAATGGATTACAGCCGAGAGAAGTATAGAACATTTGAGTGTGGGTTTGACGTTTTGGGGGATCTTCGTATTCCCTTTTCCATTCATTTTTATTTTATTACTATTATCTTTTTGATCTTTGACGTGGAAGTGGTACTTTTATTGCCGTTTATTTATATTGTCAAATGTAGGGGGGTCTTTTTTTTTGTTTTCGTTTTTTTTTTTTTTTTTTTGGTCCTGGTAGGAGGCTTTTTTTATGAGTGGTATTTTGGGTTTTTAAATTGATTATTTTAAATTTATTGTGGCTCTTTGGTGTGATGGGGGGGGGGGTAATAGTTTAATTAAAAATTTTTAATTTGCAGTTAATAGATGTAAGGGCTTACCTTTAAAAGTTTTTATATAGAAGTAAAATTCTTTACATTTAATTTCGACTTAATAATAAAGGTATTTCCTTCATATAAATTAATTAAAGCCAAAGAGCGGCCTACTGTTGTTAACAGTATTATTGATTTTCTAGTCTAGTTAAAACTTATTTTCGTAGCTTCTAACTATGATAAAGTGCTTATTTTCACTAAGTTTTTATAGTTTATTAGTTAAAACTTTATATTTTCATTATAATAAAAATTTATATTTAAAAACTCTTATAGTTATTTTAATATCTTCAATATTACGCTTTGATTGTCTTAAGCTACTTAAATTTTAAAACTTAACTAGTATTATTATGATAATTAGGACTATGATTAGTGTTTTTATGTTTCTTGCGTTTATTATGTGCATTTTTTTTGATGGGAGTTTTGCTGCGTTTTTAATTGCTTTAATTAGGTGCTCTGTGGTTCCTGACTCTGAGCTTTTTAGGTTAATTATGTATATTATTAAAGTTTTATTTTTTATTTGTAGGCTAAAGTTTTTAGAAAATATTATGTAGTTGATTAATGTGAGGCCCTCTTTTGTGTTCTTGATATGTTTTCCCGTTTGAGCTTTTATTATTGTTGAAATTAGTATAATTGATGAAATTAGTGCGATTATTGGGTGGTATTTTTGGATATTAGATACTGCAGGGATTGTGTGTTCAATATTTATTAACCAATTAAGCTTGTTTCCTATGATGATTGAGGGGACTAAAAGTATTATAATTCTGTTTTTTTGATTTTTGGTTTCTTTTAATTTTGATACTGGTTGTATTATTGTGGTGAATCTGCCTACTCTAAATATTATCTTGATTGAGTAAAAAATTGAGCAGGTTAGTGAAATAAGTAGTATTACTGAGGAGATTATTGAGTACGAGGTGCTGTGGGCAGCTTCTATAATAAGTTCTTTCGAGTAAGCGCCTGATATAAATGGGAACCCACACATTGACAGGTTGGCCAAGTTGAATGCTGTTTGCGTAGACGATATGTGGTGACCTGCTGTTGATATTTTACGTATATCTTGTGTATTGAAGGTATTAATAAATGTTCTGGCACATAAAAAAATAAGAGCTTTAAATGTTGCGTGCAAGATGAGGTGAAATATGGACAGTTTAAATAAATTAAGTGAAATAGAAAAAAAAATGATGCTTAGTTGTATTAATGTTGATAGTGCGATCGTTTTTTTGATGTCTCACTCTGTAATTCTGTTTATTCCTGCTATGATGATAGTAATTATTCCAATAAATATAACAACTTTTGTTATCTTTATATTACTGATTGTTCTTTCAAACCGGATTATAATGTAGATTCCTGCTGTTACTAGCGTTGATGAGTGGACTAATGCTGATACTGGAGTGGGTGCTGCTATCGCTTCTGTTAGTCATGAAGAAAGGGGCAACTGGGCTCTTTTAGAGAACAGGGCCACTATTATTAATATAATGGGTTCTTTGGATATACTTAAGTTACAAAAAGTTTCGAAGGATCATGAGTTTATGTTTATAAAGAATAGGGCGCTTATAATGAGTGTGATGTCTCCTACTCGGTTAATTATTATGGTCAGAAATCTTCTTGTGAGGGCTTTTTTACTTTTATAAAACATAATTAAAATAAATGAGGATATTCCTAGTCCCTCTCATCCAAGTATTATTGAGGGCAGGTTTGCCCTAAAGATTAGCGTAGTCATAGACAAAATAAAAATTATAATAGTTTTTATGAATTGGTTTGACTTGTTTCTGTGGCTCATATAGTACGTTCTATATAAAATTACAGAAGATGTAATAATTATGACTGTTGCTGTAAAAATTATAGAGTTTAAGTCTAGCATTAGTTTAAATTTTAGTGAAAGGCACATGATTTTAGTCATATTTCATTCAATTATTATGATTTTTCTGTTTTTAATAACTTCAAAAAACAAGTATGCGAAGGTGGTGGCTAAAATTGTGCACAGGTGAGCTGTTGCTTTAAAGTTCAAAATTTAAAAACTTCTTTTCTTTAGTTTCACAGTCTAATGTTTTATATAAACTATTTAAATTTTAGCCATTAACTATGATAGGTTTAATCATAATTGCTAGCATTGGGAAGGCATGCATTGAAGACACAGTTATGTTGTGTGATGTTCTTGCGTAGGCTGTTTTAATTAGCGTTGATTTTTGTCCATGGCTTTTAATATAGAACATATAAACTCTGTATATGGCTCTCACTATTATTAAAATTATTATTATCAGTATTAGCTTGGAATTTCAGACTAGGATTGATTTTATACATATAATTTCTCCTAATATGTTTAGTGATGGGGGTATGGGCGTGTTTCTTATGCATAAAATAAATCAAAGGGTGGATATTTGGGGGCTAGTTTCTATAATTCCTTTATTAATAATTGAGGATCGCGACTTCGATGTATTGTAGGATGCGTTTAATATAAAAAACAGTCCTGATGATGTTAATCCGTGTCCGATTATGATTACTAATCTTGCTGTTACAGATTTTTGCTTGTATATAATTAAATTTGTGAGTATAATTATTACATGGACCACTGATGAATATGCGACAATAGTTTTTAGGTCGTTTTGTATCATACATACTGTTCTTAGTAGAATTGCTGACCATAGTGCAGTTGCTAGAATTAAACTATTTTCTTTTTTAAATTGAATCACTGATATTCCCATTCGAATAACTCCATATCCTCCAAGTTTTAGTATGATTGCTGCTAAAATTATTGATCCAAAGGTGGGAGATTCAACGTGTGCTTTGGGGAGTCATAGGTGGATAAAAAAAAGCGGTAGTTTTACTATAAACACTATTATGAATCCCAGGTATAATGCAATTGATTTTTTTATTCATGTAATTGTAAAGTCTAATCTATTTAGTCTTAAATTAATAGAAAAAAAAAGGGGAGTGGAAAAGACGAGTGTAAAGAAAATTATGTATAGGGATGCCTCTATTCGTTCTGGTTGGTATCCTCATATAATAATAAAAATAAACATTATGATTATTATGATTTCGAACATAATATAAAATATTATAAAGTTTCACACACTGAATGTAATTACTAGCAATACGGCTGTAGCTGTTATTAATGTGGAGAATGTGGTTTTTTCTTTTATTTTAAAATTTATGGTTATTAGCATAATTCACAAAGATAGGTTAACTATTCAAAACGATAGGTGATCTGATAAAAGTGCTAGGCATGCTTTTGAAAACTCGTAGTTTTGAAGGGAAAAGTTTAGTATTAGGGCAACTGTCGAAATGCCAAATATTTTTGTTTTTTTTTCTATAATTATAATCATTACTAGTGCGGTGATAAATTTTATAATTTTACTGCGTTGGGGGAAATAATATAGTCATTTCTGTGGGTTCGAATTATAGAAATTAAAATGGTCATTCCAATAATTCTCTCTGAGAGTCTGATAATAATTAAGTATATAATTACCATATTTTCTATTTTTATTTTTATTGTAAAAGTAAACATTATTAAAATTACTAAAATGGTTATGCATTCTAAAATGATCAGTCTGTTTATAATGTGAGTTTTGTTAAAAACAAGGGTGTATGAGAAAATTATAATTATGATACCGACTCATTGAAGTTCGTTTGTGCTCATAATTTTAATAGTTTAATAAAAAACTTTGATTTTGTAATTCAAAAATACTCATCGTTTAAAATCAGTAAAAAAATTATTTATTTTTAATTTCCAAAATTAATATTTTGCTTTAAATTATTTACTGTATTATAACATTAATGACTGCTATGGCAGCTCTTAGGTTTTCAATAGTTTTAAGGCCTCTATTATTTATTTTCTTTATGCTTTTTTTTTTAGTTGGCATGATTTTGCTGTTAACATTTATTTTGAACTCTTATTTTTATTCTTATATTTTATTTATTTTGTTTGTTAGGGGGCTGATAATTTTATTTATGTATGTTTGTAGTATTATTGTTAATGAGAAGCTTTTAGTTAATCTAAACAGACTGCTTGTTTTAAGTGTTGTTTGAGGTGTGGGGGTGTTTTCTAGTTTTTTTTTTTTTTTTTTTTGGATGGCGGGGACTGAGGCCTTGTTTATATGGAGTTTGTGGGTCTTATCAAGTTTTACATTTTTTCTATTAATTGGTTGGCTTCTTTTTTTATATTTTATTTATTTATCTGCCTGGTTGTTGTTTATGAAATTTTAAAAAAATACAGGGGTCCTTTACGCATGAAATTATAAATCTACATGGGGTGTATATCTTTAATGAATTATAAGTTTTCTCGAAAGTTAAACTTTGCCTCTTTTAATTCTTTTATTGTAGATTTAGCATCTCCTTCAAACATTTCTTATATGTGAAATTTCGGGTTTTTGCTAGGTTTTGTCTTTTTTATTCAGTTTGTCACTGGATTGTTTTTGACTTTTCATTATGCTGCTAACATTAGTGTTGCTTTTGACAGTGTAATTCACATTATACGAGATGTTAGTGGGGGGTGGTTAATTCGTTATTTACACATTAATGGGGCTTCTTTTTTTTTTATATTTATTTACATTCATATGGGTCGTGGTATTTATTTTTTTTCTTTTAAGAAGGTTCTGGTTTGATTGAGGGGTGTGGTTATCTTACTTGTGTTAATAATAATCGCTTTTATGGGCTATATCTTGCCATGGGGCCAAATATCTTTTTGGGGTGCTACTGTTATTACCAATCTTTTATCTTCTCTTCCTTATTTGGGTGAAGACATTGTTTCTTGGGTTTGGGGGGGATTTTCTGTTGATAATGCAACTCTTAATCGGTTTTATTCTTTCCATTTTTTTTTTCCTTTCGTTATGGTTGCTTTAGTCTTTTCTCATTTAGTATTTCTTCATTCTTATGGTTCAAACAATCCTGCTGGGTTGACAAGATCTTATGATAAAATTAACTTTTACCCTTATTTTTTGATCAAGGACTTTCTTGGCTTGTTTATTTTTCTTTTTTTCCTCTTGCTGGTGGTATTTTTTAATCCTTTGGTATTAGTTGATTCAGAGAATTTTATTCAAGCTAATTCTTTGATTACCCCTATTCATATTCAGCCAGAGTGGTATTATCTGTTTTCTTATGCTATCTTACGGTCTGTTCCTAACAAGCTGGGGGGGGTCGTGGCTTTATTTTTATCTATTTTAATTTTTAGTACCCTTATTTTTATTAAAAGCAAATTTAATAGGTTGCGATTTTATCCTGTTTTTAGGCTTGTGTTTTCTATTTTTGGTGTAAGTCTGGGCCTTTTAATGTGAGTGGGCGCTAGGCAGGTAGAGCACCCGTTTTACGAGCTTGGCCAGGTAGGAACAGTGTGTTTTTTTTTTTTTTTTTTTTTCTATTACTATTATGTTAGGTTTTGAGATTATCTGTTAATTTAGCTTTATTTGAGTTAAACTTCTATATTTTGAAAGTATGGGTCAGACATTTATACTACGTCTTTAACTTTATTTATATTTTTTAGTATAGTATAGCTTTAGGGAAAAGGATAGCATTAGGGCGGTTATGGTGGTCGGCAAGATTTGTTGTCAATTGATTTTTATTAGTTTATCGTATCGAAATCGTGGTAGTGAAGTGCGTGTTCATACAAAGGTAAAGCAAAGCGCTAAATAAACTAGTACGAATTCTGGTGATGGCAGGGCTGCTGAAAAGAAGAGAGTGGTTGTTATTATAGCTATAATTAAAATTCTAGAATATTCTGCTAAAAACAAGAATATAAATGATTTACCTCTAAATTCGACATTAAATCCTGAAATTAACTCTGATTCTCCTTCTGAGAAATCAAATGGAGTGCGGTTTGTTTCTGCAAGCCTTGTGATTATTCGCATTATTAGTGTAATTCTTATTATTAGTCTGATTGGTGATCTTTTGGTTAGGGCGGTTATGTGTTCTAGGTTTATTTGTTCTGATATGTTAATTGATAGGAGAATAATTATTATTATGTTAATTTCATATGATACTAGTTGGGAAACTGTTCGTATTATTCCAAGAAGTGAATAATTTGAGTTGGAGGATCATCTTATGGTCAATACGGCAATGATATTTACTGATATACAACAAATAATGTATACTATTCTTATCTTCATGAACTTAAAAGAAAATATTGATGGGTAAATGAATCATATTATAATAGAACATGTGATGTTAATTGTTGGCGATACTATAAATATAATAAAGTTAGATTTATAGTTTATGTTAATTTCTTTGTTTATAAGTTTAACAGCGTCTGCTATAGGCTGTGTGATTCCGTTAATTCTGGATTTATTGGGACCTTTACGATTTTGCGTATACCTAATGACTTTTCGTTCTATTAGGGTAAAAAATGCGATACTAATAAATACAATCAAGATAATTGAGATTATGTTAATGGTTGCTATTATTAAATGCAGGCTTTTCTGCTTAACTAAATTCTAAGTTTAATACATTGATTATGATAATTTAATTTAAAATTTAATTTTTCTGTTAAATCCTTTCGTACTATAGCAGAATATGATTTAAAAAGATATAAACTGACCTGGCTTACGCCGGTCTGAACTCGGATCATGTAGGAGTTTAAGAGTCGAACAGACTCAATTTCAATCATTTTTCTGTTTGCATTGTTCCTAATCCAACATCGAGGTCGCATTACATTTTGTTAATATGATCTTTTGAAAAGTTGTGCGCTGTTATCCCTTAGGTAACTTGTTCTTTTTTCTTATTGTAGGTTATTTTATTTTCACTAATTGGTGTTGGGTTTTAATATAAGTTGTTTGTGTTTTATTGTCTCCCCAACCAAATAAAAGGCGTTTTTGTTATAATTTGCTTTTTATAAAGTTCTAAAGGGTCTTTTTGTCTTTTTTATTTATTTAAGCTTTTTAACTTAAAGTTTAATTTTTATCTTTTAAACAAAAAAAGTTAAACCTTCATTTTTTCATTCATTCTAGTTTTTAATTAAAAAACTAATTATTATGCTACCTTAGCACAGTTAATATACTGCGGCTATTTAATTGCTCATTGAGCAGAAATTGCTCATTATTAATATTCATTGAGTTATGTTTTTGTTAAACAGTTGAAGTTTGATTTTGCCTAGTTCTTTTATTTATCTTTATACATATATTCATTTAATCATTTTTTTTTTTTTTTTTTTATTTTAATTCTGTTAGTTAATTTTTTATGGTAAATTTTTACTTATTAAATATTTATTATTTGAGATATATTATAACATACTTCTGAGTGTTAAATTTTTAATATTACTTCTCTTTTAGAATTTTAAAAAATATGTACTTTTTGATTTAAAACTTATCTTTTAAGTCATTTAGGTCTATATTTTTACAAATTTATTTAAAAGTTTGGACGTTATAGCTCTTTTAATTAAATTAACTTATTTAACAACTAGATATAAAAAAATCGTATTCTTATAAAATCTATGTTTAGTTTTATTTTAACTTTTTTACGTTAATAAATACTTTTTAGCATAATTCTTTTTTTTTTCGAGAAAATTTCTTCTGCCATTTAGTTAATTAACCCTGATACAAAAGGTATGACAAGATAGGTAAACTTTTTTTTTAATTTTTTCTTTTGTTTTCACTACTTTTTTTATTAACTATAGATTTTTTATTATTTAAATTCTTTTTATTTACTATATTTATTTTTTTATAATATTATGTTTTTCTTTCTTATAAATAAAGATTTTTATAATCATTTTATCGTTGTAAGAGATAAACTTGCCTTAGTTATTTATTTTTCTAAGTTCACTTTCCAGTAAACTTACTTTGTTACGACTTATCTTGCTTTATTTAAGAGTGACGGGCGATTTGTACATACTTTATTACTAATTTAAAATTTTAGTGCAAAATATTTACTTTTAAATTCTTTTTTCTTCATCCTTTTGGGTTGAATTCTATTTTATTTAATATAAATGTAGTCCATATATTTCTCTATATAAAACTATATCTTGACTTGATTTATTGATTGGTCTGTTTTAATAAACTAACTTTATAATTTTTATATTAACAGCGATATATAAGTATATTTTATTTAAAGTGGGCTCACTTGTGGGGTGTCAATTATATTACAGACTTCTCTAATTAGATTAAAGCACCGCCAAATTTTTTGATTTTGAAGTTTGTATCTTTTACTATTCTATTGTTTTTATTTTTTTCATATAGTAGGGTATCTAATCCTAGTTTACTTTACTGGGATTTTTAATCTTTATCTTTTGGGCGTTTAAAATAAATATTTAAAATTTTACCTATTAATTTTCACTAATTGCCTTTTTATTAAATATAATTTTATTAAAATGTAAGTTAAATAATTGTATGTATAACCGCAACTGCTGGCACATACTTTGTTAATTTTATATAATTTGTCCTAATACTGGGTTTCCTCAGTTTATTAATTCTAACTATTAAATTATATGTTTTTTAATTTTGGCTATTTATATAGCTTTTAAATTAACTTAACTGAGAGCTAAAACAAAACTTAATTAATATTGTTTGGACTAAGCATTCAATCAAATAATTTTAATATGAGTTAATCGGGTTCATTTTATTTAAAGCTAGTTAGTTAAGACAGTTTAATTTAAAACCTAACAGGCCTTTTTAAGAATAATTTAATTATATTTTAATAAACTTATTATTTGTATAATAAAAATAACTGTTTTAGTAGCTAGTCTACGCTATATATAAAAATTTATATTTTAAATTATAAATATATAATATAAAAGATTTAAATAATCTTAAATAATTCATATAATAATAAATAAACATTATGATATTTAAATATTATATATGAAGTGTAAAAATAATATTATAAATATTCTTAATATTATGTATAATCAATCAATAATCTATTGAATAAATAATTGATTTCTAAATAGAGAAATTATATTATATAATGATAAAATTACTATTAATATAAATAAAAATATCTAATATGATTTAACATATATAAGTATTTAATAACAGCAAGAAAGTAATATAATTGTATTTAGTATTAATATTATATAAGCAAATTATTATAAAAAAAAAAAAAAAAAAAAACAAGTAGATAGAGCAACTGGATTATTTTACAATCCAGTTGCCCTCCAAATCTCTGTCTTTCGGATTTTTTAGGTTACTTGGGTATTAGATCTCAAGTTAAAAAGTTTGAAATGTCCCAAAAAGGGCTTAATTTGCGATTTAGTTTAAACATGCAACTTAGAAAAATGAGGTTATGTTGGACTAAGCATTCAATCAAATAATTTTAATATGAGTTAATCGGGTTCATTTTATTTAAAGCTAGTTAGTTAAGACAGTTTAATTTAAAACCTAACAGGCCTTTTTAAGAATAATTTAATTATATTTTAATAAACTTATTATTTGTATAATAAAAATAACTGTTTTAGTAGCTAGTCTACGCTATATATAAAAATTTATATTTTAAATTATAAATATATAATATAAAAGATTTAAATAATCTTAAATAATTCATATAATAATAAATAAACATTATGATATTTAAATATTATATATGAAGTGTAAAAATAATATTATAAATATTCTTAATATTATGTATAATCAATCAATAATCTATTGAATAAATAATTGATTTCTAAATAGAGAAATTATATTATATAATGATAAAATTACTATTAATATAAATAAAAATATCTAATATGATTTAACATATATAAGTATTTAATAACAGCAAGAAAGTAATATAATTGTATTTAGTATTAATATTATATAAGCAAATTATTATAAAAAAAAAAAAAAAAAAAAACAAGTAGATAGAGCAACTGGATTATTTTACAATCCAGTTGCCCTCCAAATCTCTGTCTTTCGGATTTTTTAGGTTACTTGGGTATTAGATCTCAAGTTAAAAAGTTTGAAATGTCCCAAAAAGGGCTTAATTTGCGATTTAGTTTAAACATGCAACTTAGAAAAATGAGGTTATGTTGGACTAAGCATTCAATCAAATAATTTTAATATGAGTTAATCGGGTTCATTTTATTTAAAGCTAGTTAGTTAAGACAGTTTAATTTAAAACCTAACAGGCCTTTTTAAGAATAATTTAATTATATTTTAATAAACTTATTATTTGTATAATAAAAATAACTGTTTTAGTAGCTAGTCTACGCTATATATAAAAATTTATATTTTAAATTATAAATATATAATATAAAAGATTTAAATAATCTTAAATAATTCATATAATAATAAATAAACATTATGATATTTAAATATTATATATGAAGTGTAAAAATAATATTATAAATATTCTTAATATTATGTATAATCAATCAATAATCTATTGAATAAATAATTGATTTCTAAATAGAGAAATTATATTATATAATGATAAAATTACTATTAATATAAATAAAAATATCTAATATGATTTAACATATATAAGTATTTAATAACAGCAAGAAAGTAATATAATTGTATTTAGTATTAATATTATATAAGCAAATTATTATAAAAAAAAAAAAAAAAAAAAACAAGTAGATAGAGCAACTGGATTATTTTACAATCCAGTTGCCCTCCAAATCTCTGTCTTTCGGATTTTTTAGGTTACTTGGGTATTAGATCTCAAGTTAAAAAGTTTGAAATGTCCCAAAAAGGGCTTAATTTGCGATTTAGTTTAAACATGCAACTTAGAAAAATGAGGTTATGTTGGACTAAGCATTCAATCAAATAATTTTAATATGAGTTAATCGGGTTCATTTTATTTAAAGCTAGTTAGTTAAGACAGTTTAATTTAAAACCTAACAGGCCTTTTTAAGAATAATTTAATTATATTTTAATAAACTTATTATTTGTATAATAAAAATAACTGTTTTAGTAGCTAGTCTACGCTATATATAAAAATTTATATTTTAAATTATAAATATATAATATAAAAGATTTAAATAATCTTAAATAATTCATATAATAATAAATAAACATTATGATATTTAAATATTATATATGAAGTGTAAAAATAATATTATAAATATTCTTAATATTATGTATAATCAATCAATAATCTATTGAATAAATAATTGATTTCTAAATAGAGAAATTATATTATATAATGATAAAATTACTATTAATATAAATAAAAATATCTAATATGATTTAACATATATAAGTATTTAATAACAGCAAGAAAGTAATATAATTGTATTTAGTATTAATATTATATAAGCAAATTATTATAAAAAAAAAAAAAAAAAAAAACAAGTAGATAGAGCAACTGGATTATTTTACAATCCAGTTGCCCTCCAAATCTCTGTCTTTCGGATTTTTTAGGTTACTTGGGTATTAGATCTCAAGTTAAAAAGTTTGAAATGTCCCAAAAAGGGCTTAATTTGCGATTTAGTTTAAACATGCAACTTAGAAAAATGAGGTTATGTTGGACTAAGCATTCAATCAAATAATTTTAATATGAGTTAATCGGGTTCATTTTATTTAAAGCTAGTTAGTTAAGACAGTTTAATTTAAAACCTAACAGGCCTTTTTAAGAATAATTTAATTATATTTTAATAAACTTATTATTTGTATAATAAAAATAACTGTTTTAGTAGCTAGTCTACGCTATATATAAAAATTTATATTTTAAATTATAAATATATAATATAAAAGATTTAAATAATCTTAAATAATTCATATAATAATAAATAAACATTATGATATTTAAATATTATATATGAAGTGTAAAAATAATATTATAAATATTCTTAATATTATGTATAATCAATCAATAATCTATTGAATAAATAATTGATTTCTAAATAGAGAAATTATATTATATAATGATAAAATTACTATTAATATAAATAAAAATATCTAATATGATTTAACATATATAAGTATTTAATAACAGCAAGAAAGTAATATAATTGTATTTAGTATTAATATTATATAAGCAAATTATTATAAAAAAAAAAAAAAAAAAAAACAAGTAGATAGAGCAACTGGATTATTTTACAATCCAGTTGCCCTCCAAATCTCTGTCTTTCGGATTTTTTAGGTTACTTGGGTATTAGATCTCAAGTTAAAAAGTTTGAAATGTCCCAAAAAGGGCTTAATTTGCGATTTAGTTTAAACATGCAACTTAGAAAAATGAGGTTATGTTGGACTAAGCATTCAATCAAATAATTTTAATATGAGTTAATCGGGTTCATTTTATTTAAAGCTAGTTAGTTAAGACAGTTTAATTTAAAACCTAACAGGCCTTTTTAAGAATAATTTAAGTTGTTAAATTTAATTAACCAAACAAGCATCAAAAGCTTGTGCATTTTATTACTTAACTTAAAAGTTTGAAATGCCCGAAAAAGGATTATTGTGATACAATAAAACATGCATGTAAGTTAATGTGCTTTCGAAGTAATAAGCTAAATTAAGCTGTTGGGTTCATACCTCATTTAATAAGACTGAGTCTTTTACTTTTTTGGGGAGATTTAAGTGTTTTACATCAATAGCAATCGTTTTATTTTGCTTCATTGGGTGATCGAGAAATAGTTGATTTATAATTTGGTTAATAATAGAGTTGGTACTTATTATGTTCATGGGATTTATGGCTTGTGGGTGTGGCTATAAGACTGGGGAGCTAATAATCAAGTATTTTATTACTCAGGTGTTTATTTCTCTTTTTATGACTTTTTTATTTATTGTTTTCTTTTTTGGGGGGACGGGGACTATGTCTCAAGTCAGGGTGTTTATTTTAATGTCTAAGCTAGGGATATTCCCGTTTCATGGTTGAATGCTGGCCATTTTGGGGAAGGTTGAGTGATGGGGGTATTATTTTATATCTGCTTTTCTTAAATTAATTCCTATTTTACTTATTTATTATAGTATCGATTCACAAAATTTATGGTTTATTCTAGTTCTCGGGGGTAGGTTTGGGGGGGTGTTGGGCCTTAATAATTTAGTTGTTCAAAAGCTTTTTGGCTATTCTTCTATTGTTCATTTAAGTTGAATTTTAGCTTCTTTGCTGGTGGGGACTGGTTTTTTTTGGTGTTATATGCTTAGATATATATTTATAATATATTATATTGTAGTGCTATGCTTAAGTGTGGGGAGTTACTATGTTAATCATTTAAAATTTAACTCATCTAGTTTTTTTGTTAAGTTGGGTTTTGTTTTAATAGTTTTGAGATTGGGTGGCTTTCCTCCTTTGTTGGGGTTTTTATTTAAATGAATTGTTGTTATTAGAGAGTGTATAATCTCAGATTTTGTTATTTTATCTATACTTGCTGGGTCCACCTTAGCCTTATTTTTCTATTTACAGCTGGTTTACTATTTTATTATAATTTATAGTTTAAACACTAAGTGAAACAAGTTCAACTTGTTTGGCACTGCTGGGCCAGGGCTATTTATTTCTCTTGTGGGTGTGATAATAATCTGGTTTATTTGGCTTTAGTGGGTCTAAAGATTTTAAGTTAAGCTAAACTACTGATTTTCAAAATCAGCAATATTTAAGATTAATTACATCTTACCAGAGAGTTTCCTTTGTTTTTTTTTTTTTTTTTTTATGTTAACTTTTTTTTTGGTTGATTTTTGCTTGGGGCTTATTATATAATTTGTTTTCTATTAGTATAATATAAGTACACTTGATTTCCAATTAAGGGGTTGTGGGTACAATAGAATTGGGTTGTTGGGCTAATTGCTGGTGGGGCATAATTTTTTAATGGTTGGTGAATGAGTTATCATTCTGCGTTTGAGGGGTGGTACGGGAATCGGTACGCGGCGCTTATTTTTTATTTTCCTATAAACTTCTAGCTTTTTAGTAAAAAACAGATTCTTCTATTATTTTTAAATTTACAATTTAATCCTTTTTCAGGCATTTTACTTTACACTTAGCTTCCTGGCTACTTAAAATTTGCACTTTTAAATTATTAATAATATTAACTATAGGTGTAAATTATT